TCGGAGGTCTACAGCCATTATGTGGCATAGGGGTTACGTCCCGTATAAAAGTTAATAGTATACCACTTCGACGAATAGCTCGTAATGCTGCGTCTCTTCCGAGACCAGGACCTTTTATCATGACTTCTGCTCGTTGCATACCTTGATCTACTACCGTACGAATAGCATTTGATACTGCAGTTTGGGCGGCAAAGGGTGTCCCTCTTCTCGTACCCTTGAATCCACAAGTACCGGCCGAGGACCAGGAAACTACCCGACCTCGTACATCTGTAACCGTGACAATGGTGTTATTGAAACTTGCTTGAACATGAATAACTCCCTTTGGGATTCTACGTGCATTCTTACGTGAACCAATACGTACATTCCTACGTGAACCAGTTCTCGGTATAGTTTTTGCCATATTGTATCATCTCATAACTATGAGTCAGAAATATATGGATATATCCATTTCAGGTCAAAAGAGATTCTTTATCTGTATATTGAGTTCTTTAGCAAGTCTGATTATCCTTGTCTTTGTTTATGTCTCGGGTTGGAACAAATTATTCTAATGCGCCCCCGCCTGCGGATTAGTCGACATTTTTCACAAATTTTACGAGCGGAAGCTCTTATTTTCATATTTTTTATTCCTTATCTTAATTTGGAGTCTACTTTTTGGTAGAAAACAAGTTTCTTAAGATTTTTCAGCCCGAGTCGTAGTGAATAAAAACCACCTAATCTTTCGAATCCTTGTTTCGGAGTCGATAAATTATACGTCCTCTGGTTGAATCATAACGGCTTACTTCAATTTTTACTTTATCTCCCGGCAGTATCCGTATAAAACTACGTCGGATCTTTCCTGAAACATAACCTAGAATCAGATCTTCATTATCTAACCGAACCCGGAACATGCCATTGGGAAGTGATTCAATAATTAAACCTTCATGAATCCATTTTTGTTCTTTCATTCCAGGTAAAGTCCCCCTGAAGTATCAACTAATGGAGAAGAAAGGATATTAGCCAACCGATCCTCTTTCTCTTTTTTACAAATAGGAACAGGTTCCGGATTCCATTTGGATATTAAAAGGATTACCATATATAACACAAAATTTCTCCACCGATTCCTTCTAGCCGAGCCTCCCGGTCTGTCATTATACCTCGAGAAGTAGAAAGAATTAGAATTCCCATCCCACCTAAAATTCTAGGAATTCGTTGAGAGTTGAAATAGATTCGTAAACCCGGGCGACTAATCCGTTTTAAATTTAAAAATTTTCTATAGGGTCTTTTCCTATTCCTTCTATGTCTCAGGGTTAAAACCAAAAAACATTTGTTTTTTTCTCGATGTTTTCGTACGTTTTCGATAAAACCTTCTCGGAAGAGTATTTTAACAATATTTTCGGTAATATTAGTGGATGCTATGCGAACAACTCTTTTCCTATCCATATCAGCATTTCGTATGGAGGTTATTATCTCAGCAATAGTGTCTCTACCCATGATGAACTAAGATGATTGGTGCTTTCAAATTGGATATAATGAACATGTTTTTTTGTTTTTATTGGTTTCGAAATATGAATTTATCAAGGTGTATACGTGAGACACAATACTACGAATGAATTTCGTTCTTAATTGATTTCGGTCAAATTAATCAAAGACGTCACGATCTTATTTTATAATACCTCGGGAGCTAATGAAACTATTTTAGTAAAATTTAATTGTCTTAATTCCCGGGGAATTGCACCAAAAATTCGAGTTCCCTTTGGATTTCCTTCTTGATCAATTACAACTGCAGCATTGTCATCATATCGTATTATCATACCGCTGTCACGTTTAAGTTCTTTACAGGTACGAACAATTACAGCTCTGACTACTTCTGATTTTTCTAGGGGCATATTTGGTACTGCTTCTTTGATTACAGCAACAATAATGTCGCCAATATGGGCATATCTACGATTACTAGCTCCTATGATTCGAATACACATCAATTCTCGAGCCCCGCTGTTATCCGCTACATTCAAATGGGTCTGGGGTTGAATCATATCAATTTTTTGGTCTATTCAAAAGATGAAGAAAATAAAAGAGATATTGTTTGTCCAAAAAAAGAAACTCGCGGTTTTGTTTCATCCCCAAAACTCATTTCTGTTGGTTCGACGTTTTTAGACCGAAATAATAAATTGAGTTCGTATAGGCATTTTGGATGCTGCTATTAAAATAGCCCTTCTAGCGATATTTTCACTTACTCCACCCATTTCATATAATATTCGCCCGGGTTTAACAACAGTTACCCAATATTCAGGGGATCCTTTCCGCGAACCCATACGTGTTTCAGCAGGTCTTACTGTAACTGGTTTGTCTGGAAATAGACGGACCCATATTTTTCCACCACGGCGTGCATTTCGTGTCATTGCTCGTCGACCCGCTTCGATTTGTCTAGATGTTATCCAAGCGGGTTCAAGTGCCTGAAGAGCATATTTACCGAAACAAATATGATTACCTCGATAAGATATTCCCTTCATTCTTCCTCTAT